CGGGGCGTTCCGTCATTGTCGTGGGTCCTTTGCTTTCATTACATCAATGTGGATTACCTCGAGAAATAGCAATAGAACTCTTCCAAACATTTGTAATTCGTGGTCTAATCAGACAAGATTTTGCTTCTAACACAGGGATTGCTAAAAGCAAAATTCGGGAAAAAGAACCTATTGTATGGGAAATCCTTCAAGAAGTGATGCAGGGGCATCCCGTATTGTTGAATAGAGCGCCTACCCTGCATAGATTAGGTATACAGGCGTTCCAACCCATTTTAGTGGAGGGGCGTGCTATTTGTTTACACCCATTAGTTTGTAAGGGCTTTAACGCAGACTTTGATGGGGATCAAATGGCTGTTCACGTACCTTTATCTTTGGAAGCTCAAGCAGAAGCTCGTTTACTTATGTTTTCTCATATGAATCTCTTGTCTCCAGCTATTGGGGATCCCGTTTCCGTACCAACTCAAGATATGCTTATTGGACTCTATGTATTAACGATCGGAAATCCCCGAGGTATTTGTGCAAATAGGTATAATCAATATAATTCTAATTGCAGAAACTATAAAAAGGAAACAGTTTACAAGAATGACTTTAAGTATACAAAAGAACCGTATTTTTCTAGTTCTTATGATGCACTTGGAGCTTATCGGCAGAAACGAATCCATTTAGATAGTCCTTTGTGGCTCCGGTGGAGACTAGACCAACGCGTCGTTGGCTCAAGAGAAGTTCCCATCGAAGTTCAATATGAATCTTTTGGTAATTATAATGAGATTTATAAGCACTATCAAATAATAGGAAGTGTAAAAAGAGAAATTCGTTGTATATACATTCGAACTACTGTTGGTCATCTTTCTTTTTATCGAGAAATAGAAGAAGCCATACAGGGGTTTTGGCGGGCCTACTCATAGGCTATCTAACTCATGCTCTATATAAAAACTAAGAAATTATATAAGTGATGCCCATACTCGTAGGAATTCGGGTCTCTCCAATTTCACCGGTACCATAATTTCTGAATTTCTGTGTGAATTCAAATTTAGGAAAGGAAGTTTTCAAATCACTGACCCAGGCCCATTGTGGAATCTTACTCAGCAGAATATGGAGGTCCTTATGGCAGAACGGACCGATCTGGTCTTTCACAATAAGGTGATAGATGGAACTGCTATGAAACGACTTATTAGCAGATTAATAGATCATTTCGGAATGGCATATACATCACATATCCTGGATCAAGTGAAGGCTTTGGGTTTCCAACGAGCCACTGCTACATCTATTTCATTAGGAATTGATGATCTTTTAACAATACCTTCTAAAGGATGGTTAGTTCAAGACGCTGAACAGCAAAGTTTTCTTTTAGAGAAAAACCATCATTATGGGAATGTACATGTGGTAGAAAAATTACGTCAATCCATTGAGATATGGTATGCTACAAGTGAATATTTGAGACAAGAAATGAATCCTAATTTTAGGATGACTGATCCCTCTAATCCAGTCCATCTAATGTCCTTTTCGGGGGCTAGAGGAAATGCATCTCAAGTACACCAATTAGTAGGTATGAGAGGATTAATGTCGGATCCTCAAGGACAAATGATTGATTTACCCATTCAAAGCAATTTACGGGAAGGGCTTTCTTTGACAGAATATATAATTTCTTGCTACGGAGCCCGCAAAGGAGTTGTAGATACTGCTGTACGAACATCAGATGCTGGATACCTCACGCGTAGACTTGTTGAAGTAGTTCAACACATTCTTGTACGTAGAACGGATTGTGGTACTATCCGAGGTATTTCCGTGAGTCCTCGAAATGGGATGACGGAAAAGATTTTTGTCCAAACACTAATAGGTCGTGTATTAGCAGACGATATATATATTGGTCTACGATGCATTGCCACTCGAAATAAAGATATTGGAATTGGACTTGTTAATCGATTCATAACCTTTCGAGCACACCCAATATATATTAGAACCCCTTTTACTTGCAGGAGTACATCTTGGATCTGTCAATTATGTTATGGTCGGAGTCCTACTCATGGTGACCTGGTCGAGTTGGGAGAAGCCGTAGGCATTATTGCGGGTCAATCAATTGGGGAACCGGGGACTCAACTAACATTAAGAACTTTTCATACCGGTGGAGTATTCACGGGTGGTACTGCCGAACATGTACGAGCTCCCTCTAATGGAAAAATAAAATTTGATGAGGATTTGGTTCATCCCACACGTACCCGTCATGGGCATCCTGCTTTTCTATGTTTTATAGACTTGTATGTAACTATTGAGAGTCGAGATATTCTACATAATGTGAATATTCCAACAAAAAGTTTGATTTTAGTTCAAAATGATCAATATGTAGAATCAGAACAAGTGATTGCCGAGATTCGTACCGGAACGTCCACTTTTCATTTTAAAGAGAGAGTTCAAAAACATATTTATTCTGAGTCAGAAGGAGAAATGCACTGGAGTACTGATGGCTATCATGCGACCGAATATCCATATAGTAATGTTCATTTATTACCAAAAACAAGTCATTTATGGATATTAGCAGGAGGTCTATGCAGATCCAATATAGTGTCTTTTTCACTCCACAAGGATCAAGATCAAATGAATGCTAATTCTTTTTCTCTCGAAGAAAGATATATCTTTGATCTCTCACTGACTAATGATCAAGTAAGACATAAATTGTTGGATACTTTTGGTAAAAAATATAGGGAAATTTTTGATTATTCAAAACCTTATCAAATTATATCCAAGGGTCATTGTAATCTCATAGATCCTTCTACTTATATTCGTCAAGAGAATTCCTTGGCGAAAAAGCGAAGAAATAGATTCGTGATTCCCTTACAATATGATCAAGAACAAGAAAAGAAACTAATACCCTGTTTTGGTATTTCGATTCAAATACCTATAAATGGTATTTTACGTAGAAATAGTATTATTGCTTATTTTGATGATCCGCGATACAGAAGAAGCAGTTCGGGAATTACGAAATATGGGATTGTCGAAGTAGATTCAATCGTAAAAAAAGAGGATTTGATTGAGTATCGAGGAGCAAAAGAATTTAGTCCGAAATACCAAATGCAAATGAAAGTAGATCGATTTTTTTTCATTCCCGAGGAAGTGCATATTTTACCCGGATCTTCGCCCATAATGGTCCGGAACAATAGTATCATTGGAGTAGATACACGACTTGCTTTAAATCTAAATACAAGAAGTCGAATAGGTGGATTAGTCCGAGTGGAGAGAAAAAAAAAAAGTATGGAACTGAAAATATTTTCTGGAGATATTCATTTTTCTGGAGAGGTGGATAAAATATCTAGGCACAGTGGCATTTTGATACCACCAGGAATGGAAAAAAAAAATTCTAAAGGATCAAAAAAATTGAAAAATTGGATCTATGTCCAACGGATTACACCTACCAAAAAAAAGTATTTTGTTTTGGTTCGGCCCGTAGTCACATATGAAATAGCTGATGGGATAAATTTAGCAACACTTTTCTCTCAGGATCTCTTGCAAGAAAAGGATAATGTCCAACTTCGAATTGTAAATTATATACTTTATGGAAATGGCAAGTCAATTCGAGGAATTTCTCACACAAGTATTCAATTAGTTCGGGCTTGCTTAGTATTGACTTGGGACCAAGAAAAAAAGAGTTCTATAGAAGAAGAGGTTCATGCTTCTTTTGTTGAAATAAGGGCAAATGATCTGCTTCGTGATTTCATCCGAATTGAGTTAGTAAAGTCCACTATTTCGTATACCGAAAAAAGGTATGATACGGCAGGTTCAGGATTTATTTCCAATAATGAATTAGATCGTACCCATAGAAATCCTTTTGATTCCAAGGCAAAGATTCAATCATTTCCCCAACATAAGGGAACTCTTGGTACGTTGTTGAATCGAAATAAGGAATGCCAATCTTTCATAAATTTGTCATCATCCAATTGTTCTCAAATTGGCCCCTTCAATACTTCGAGATCTAATAATACGACAAAAGAATCGGATCCCATGACTCCAATTAGGTATTTGTTGGGTCCTTTAGGTACTATTGTACCTAAAATAGTAAAATTTTGTTCATCTTACTATTTAAGAACTTATAATCAAGTCTTTTTAAAGAAAGATTTTTTATTTGAAAATTTTCAACAGACTTTCCAAGTGCTTCAAGTACTTCCATTTAAATACTATTTCCTAGATGAAAATAGTAGGATTTATAATCCTGATTCATGCAGTAACATCATTTGGAATTCATTCCATTCGAATTGGTGTTTTCTCCATCACGATTCTTGTGAAGAGGCATGGACAATAATTAGCCTTGGACAATTCCTTTGTAAAAATGTATGTCTATTGAAATACAGATCACACATAAAAAAATCTGGTCAAATTTACATTGTTCATGTTGACTCTTTAGTTATAAGATCAGCTAAGCCCTATTTGGTCACTCCAGGAGCAACTGTACATGGCCATTATGGGGAAACCTTTTCTGAAGGAAATACATTAATTACATTTATATATGAAAAATCGAGATCTGGTGACATAACGCAAGGTCTTCCAAAAGTGGAACAAATCTTAGAAGTTCGTTCGATTGATTCAATATCGATGAACCTCGAAAGAAGAGTTGAAGGTTGGGACGAACGTATCCGAAGAATTCTTGGGATCCCCTGGGGATTCTTGATTGGAGCTGAATTAACCATAGCCCAAAGTCGTATCTCTTTGGTTAATAAGATCCAAAAGGTTTATCGATCCCAGGGGGTACAGATCCATAATAGACATATAGAGATTATTGTACGTCAAGTAACATCAAGAGTTTTGGTTTCAGAAGATGGAATGTCTAATGTTTTTTTACCTGGGGAACTTATTGGATTGTTGCGAGCAGAGCGAGCAGGGCGCGTTTTGGACGAAGCGATCTTTTATCGGGCAATCTTATTGGGAATAACGAAGTCATCTCTGAATACTCAAAGTTTCATATCCGAAGCGAGTTTTCAAGAAACTTCTCGAGTTTTAGCAAAAGCTGCTCTACGAGGTCGTATTGATTGGTTGAAAGGCCTGAAAGAGAACGTTGTTTTGGGGGGGATTATACCAGTTGGTACCGGATTCAAAAAATTAGTACATCGTTCAAAGCAAGACAAAAACATTCATTTGAAAATAAAAAGGAAGAATCTATTTGAGTTGGAAATGAGAGATATTTTGTTACACCATAGAGAATTGTTTTGTTCTTATTCCCCAAACACTTTCCATGAGACATCAGACCAATCATTTACGTAATTTCATTTACTAATTCCTAAAAATAGGTTCATTCTTTTTACTTTAACTCTCTGGTCCAATTATGGATTTCGTAATCAATGAAATCCATAATAAAGAATGAAATTCATGGTTTGGGTCGTAGATCAAAGGTCAATCCTGGTAAAAGGTTCCGTTGGAACAATTATTTATTTCACAAGGTAATGAATCTCTTTGAAAAAAAAATAAAAAGAGAAAGTGTGGGAAAATGGGAAGACGATATTGGAACATCAATTTGGAAGAAATGATGGAAGCAGGAGTTCATTTTGGTCATGGTACTAATAAATGGAATCCTAGAATGGCTCCTTACATCTCTGCAAAGCGTAAAGGTATTCATATTACAAATCTTACTATAACCGCTCGTTTTTTATCAGAAGCCTGCGATTTAGTTTTTGATGCAGCAAGTAGGGGAAAAAAATTCTTAATCGTTGGCACCAAAAAGAAAGCAGCGGATTTAGTAGCATCAGCAGCAATAAGGGCTCGATGCCATTATGTTAATAAAAAATGGCTTGGTGGTATGTTAACGAATTGGTCTACTACAGAAACAAGACTTCAGAAATTCAGGGACTTAAGAGCAGAACAAAAGATGGGGAAACTCAATCGTCTTCCCAAAGGAGACGCAGCAATGTTGAAGAGAAAGTTATCTACCTTGCAAACATATCTGGGTGGGATCAAATATATGACGGGATTACCCGATATTGTAATTATCGTTGATCAGCAAGAAGAATATACGGTTCTTCGAGAATGTGTTATTTTGGGTATTCCGACGATTTGTTTAATTGATACAAATTGTGACCCAGATCTTGCAGATATTTCTATTCCGGCCAACGATGATGCTATAGCTTCGATTCGATTGATTCTTACAAAATTAGTATCTGCAATTTGTGAGGGCCGTTCTAGTTATATAAAAAATGGTTGAATATCTTATCATTACTCTTATCATTAAGAAGAAGAAAGAAGAAGATTAGTTTGTTTTTGCTGAACTCTCTTTGATTGTTACTATTTTGGTTTGCATCTTTTGGAGTTTGAACTATGTTTTGAATATTGAAGAATATTGAAAAGATAAAATGATTGGTATTTTTTTTATGTGATTTCTTGGTATCCGAAATATACGATTCATAACTTAAATTCATGAATGAACATAGATGAATTGAGAAAGAGATGGTTGAATCAAAATAATTACTTTTTTGAAGTTTGATTTCTGTTAGAGGACAATATGAATTTTATACTATGTTCCATTAAAACACTCAAAGGATTATACGATATATCAGGTGTAGAAGTAGGCCAACATTTATATTGGCAAATAGGAGGTTTACAAATTCATGCCCAAGTACTTATCACTTCTTGGGTTGTAATTACTATCTTATTAGGTTCAGTCATCATAGCTGTTCGAAATCCACAAACCATTCCGACCGACGGTCAGAATTTCTTCGAATATGTCCTTGAATTTATTCAAGACTTGAGCAAAACTCAGATTGGAGAGGAGTATGGTCCTTGGGTTCCTTTTATAGGAACGATGTTCCTATTTATTTTTGTTTCTAACTGGTCAGGTGCTCTTTTACCTTGGAAAATCATAAAGTTACCTCATGGGGAGTTAGCTGCGCCCACGAATGATATAAATACTACTGTTGCTTTAGCTTTACCCACGTCAGTGGCATATTTCTATGCGGGTCTTAGCAAAAAAGGATTGGGATATTTTGGGAAATACATTCAACCAACTCCAATACTTTTACCAATTAATATTCTAGAAGATTTCACAAAACCTTTATCTCTTAGTTTTCGACTTTTCGGGAATATATTGGCTGATGAATTAGTGGTTGTTGTTCTTGTTTCTTTAGTGCCTTCAGTAGTTCCTATACCTGTCATGTTTCTTGGATTATTTACAAGCGGTATTCAAGCTCTTATTTTTGCAACTTTGGCTGCGGCTTATATAGGTGAATCCATGGAGGGTCATCATTGACTAACTTTCGAAATAGTTTTTTTTTGAAGCTTATCCCAATTCAAGGGTGGTTCAATATAATCCACTAGGTTGAAGAATAAAATGCAAATAGCTACATGTATGTATATATGAAGAAAGATAGATGAAATTTGGAAGAGAAAGAAGGGTCGGGACTCCTACTACATATATGTATATGTAATGCCTATGAGTATAAATCCTTATGTATGTTTCGAAGAATGGTTCCAGAATACGATTTAATAGAATAAAAAGTGCAGGTGATTTACGTTATGGAAGAATAAAAGTATATGTTATTTACTAGTTAGATAGTAATTACCCCTATCTCTTTTTTTTTAGTCCACTGCATTTAGATGAATTTCCATATCAGTCCTTTTTCTATTTTGTCTGTGATTGTGAATTGAATGAAAAATGAAAGAGAAAGAATAGAATAGTTTCTAAACAAGGAAACGCAATGACTAAAACTGTATACATATTACATAAGGTAGAAAGTAAAAACGGTATATCGAAGTAGTTCTGACAATTCAGTAATATTCTGAATTCCATTTGGAGCTTTTAGTTACCTCGACCCGATAGATTTTGGTGAGAAAGATCAAAAAAGAAAAAAGAAGTGTAGTAAATAGTAAAATAGTAAAAGTAGAAGTAGAAAAATAAGTAGATTAAGTACTAATTCATTGGTTGGTTGTATCATTAACCATTTCTTTTTTTGGTGCGAGGAACTTACCATGAATCCACTTATTTCTGCTGCTTCCGTTATTGCTGCTGGATTGGCTGTAGGGCTTGCTTCTATCGGACCTGGGGTCGGTCAAGGTACTGCTGCGGGCCAAGCCGTAGAAGGTATTGCGAGACAACCAGAAGCAGAGGGTAAAATACGAGGTACTTTATTACTTAGTCTGGCTTTTATGGAAGCTTTAACAATTTATGGACTGGTCGTGGCATTAGCTCTTTTATTTGCAAATCCTTTTGTTTAATGTTTAATTTCATCGTAGAATAAAAACATAACCATAAATAATAAATTTGAGAATAATAAGCGGAGTGATACAAAAAGAACTCTGTTCTTTGTTAGTCCTATCTATAAGGGGAGAGCTTATGAAAAATATAACCGATTCTTTTGTTTCCGTGGAGCACTGGCCCTCCGCTGGGAGTTTCGAGCTTAATACCGATATTTTAGCAACAAATCCAATAAATCTAAGCGTAGTGCTGGGTGTATTGATTTTTTTTGGAAAGGGAGTGTGTGCGAGTTGTGTATTTCAAGAATAGGTTGGATTTCACCGGCTGCACTTTCTTTATATTTATGTATTCTTTTTTATAGCAGAAATAGGAACAAAGGGTGCATAATCTCGACGAATTACTTCGGAATTGGATTTCATTCAGAGATCATATGTAAGAACCATAGCATTTCGTGACTAATTGATAAATGAACTTTGATTCTCTTCTCTATCAACCAATAATGTTGAGGTCTTTTACATGGTTAAAGATAAATTGTTTGAAGTCCAGGCACAGCATAGTATGGTACTCTTTCTACCGCTACGTTAGTAACAAAAAGGTTTAAAGATGATAAAAAAGGAATAATTGGGAATTTATCCGATGTAGAACACTCATATGGATAAAATTATTTGAACCATTAACTGGAAAGATGGGTATCTCCCCCCTTTTTTTATCCACTGCCGAATCGACGACCTATGTATTCTATTTGTATAAAAAAGAGAATTTTTTGGATAAAAAAATTGAAATCTCATTCTAATAATAATGATAATGAAGTTCAAAATTCTATTCAATTATATATTATCTATTATAATTTTGATCTAATTTATCATAGCATATAAAGAAGAAAGAATAGAATTCTTTTTTCTTTAAAATCTTTTTTTTTTCTTTTTGGAAATAAGTTGTAAATAAAGAACAAATAAAGAAACAACTTTGCTGACAATTTTTTATTTTTTGTCTGGTCTGAAGAGTCCTCCTAAGATTCTGATGTTAGATCAGTTTCGATATACGAACAGAAAAGAGAGGATAGGCTCATTCCGTTCAAAGATATGGGGAATGCCCATCAATCAAAGAAAAGATAAAAGAAACAATTGAGCGTGAGAGCCAAATGAATCGAAAGATTCATGTTTGGTTCGGGAAGAGATATGATAGTTGTGAAATGAATGGAAAGATAATCTACTTTCATTAAATGATTTATTAGATAAGCGAAAACAGAGGATCTTGAGTACTATTCGAAATTCAGAAGAATTACGTAAAAGAGCCATTGAACAGCTCGAAAGAGCTCGGGTTAGATTACGGAAAGTGGAAATCGAAGCAGATGAGTATCGAACGAATGGATACTCCGAGATAGAACGAGAAAAAGTAAATTTGATTAATGCTACTTGCAATAGTTTGGAACGATTAGAAAATTACAAAAATGAAACTCTTTTTTTTGAAAAACAAAGAGCAATTAATCAGGTCCGACAACAAGTTTTGCAACAAGCCTTACAAAAAGCTCTAGGGACTTTGAATAGTTGTTTGAATAGCGAATTACATTTTCGTACCATCAGTGCTAATATTGGTATCCTCGGGTCCGTGGAAGAAATAACTGATTAGCCTTTTTACTCTAGTTTAGAGTTTAGGTATTATTTTTTCCCTTTCCTTCCGAAAAATAAAAAAGAGATACTAATGGGAACCCTTCGAGCTGACGAAATTAGTAATATTATACGCGAACGTATTGAACAATATAATAGAGAAGTAAAGATTGTGAATACTGGTACCGTACTTCAAGTGGGCGACGGCATTGCTCGTATTCATGGT